TTATAGGGCCTTGCCGTGTGTCGACCAGAAAATAGTTTAATATAGAACTCTAGCTTTGGGGGCTAGGGGTAGGAATTTAAGTTTCCTTTTTCTGAGCAGTAGGGAGGGTTTAAGTCTCCGGCCTTTGGCTTACAAGACCAATGCTCTGTGCTGAGCTACTAATGCTTATAACTTTAGTACTTTGTTTTCTACAAGTCCTATGATAGGTATTAATACTAGGAAGATAGAGAAGTAAAGGACTGATGCAATTTGTCCAATAATAACATAGGGTGCTTCTACAGGCATACCTCCAATTCATGTGAGGATTATAACATCTGCCACAAGAGTTCAAAATAGAGCTTGGGAGCCTGGGCGGAAAGTGAGTGCGCGGTGTTTAGAGGTGTGGAGGAATGGTACAAGCATGAGGACTAGAATTGAGAATAGGAGGGCTAGTACTCCCCCTAGTTTATTAGGGATTGATCGTAGAATAGCATATGCAAACAGAAAGTATCATTCAGGTTTAATGTGAGGGGGTGTCACCAATGGGTTGGCGGGGGTAAAATTATCGGGATCGCCTAAGGCATTCGGGTAAAATAGTGTTAAGGATGAGAGTATTGCTATTATAACTGCGAACCCTAATAAATCTTTGTACGAGAAGTAGGGGTGGAAGGGGATTTTATCCGGGTTAGAATTAAGACCCAGGGGGTTATTTGATCCGGTTTCGTGGAGGAATAGTAGGTGGAGGATCACAACTGCCGCAATAATAAATGGTAACAGGAAGTGGAATGCAAAGAATCGGCTTAGGGTGGCATTATCTACGGAGAAGCCCCCTCAGATTCATTGTACAAGAGTGGTTCCCACGTAAGGGACGGCTGATATGAGGTTGGTAATAACTGTGGCACCTCAGAATGATATTTGTCCCCATGGGAGAACATAGCCTACGAAGGCAGTTGCCATTACTAGCAGTAGTAAGATTACTCCGGTATTTCACGTTTCTTTATATAGGTAAGACCCGTAGTAAAGGCCTCGTCCAATATGTATATAAATACAAATAAAGAAAAATGAGGCGCCGTTGGCGTGAAGACTTCGGATTAGTCAGCCGTAGTTAACATCTCGACAAATATGAGTGACTGACGAGAATGCTATTGAAATGTCCGCAGTGTAGTGTATGGCAAGAAATAGTCCTGTAAGAATCTGGGTCGCTAGGCATAGCCCTAGAAGAGAGCCAAAATTTCATCAGACTGAGATATTTGAGGGTGCGGGTAGGTCAACTAGTGCATCGTTTACGATTTTCAAAACTGGATGGGATTTGCGGAGGCTCACCATTAGTTTTTGTAGTTGAATATACAACAGTGGTTTTTCATTCCATCGGTTTTGGTTAAAGGCCAAATAAGAACTATGTCATTTATTATTTATGTTGCGCTGTTAACAATAATTTTAGGATTAGTGGCAGTAGCCTCTAATCCCTCGCCGTATTTTGCGGCGTTGGGTCTAGTGCTGGTAGCGGGAGCTTCTTGTGTAGTTTTAGTAGGGTATGGGGGTACTTTCTTGTCTCTGGTATTATTTTTAATTTATTTAGGGGGTATACTGGTAGTATTCGCCTATACCACGGCGTTGGCTGCTGATCCCTACCCAGAAAGTCTTGGCAGCCCTTATGTATTATTTTATGCATCAATATATATCCTAGCTCTGCTTGTTATCCCAACTAATATGATGGGCGTGCTAGATAGCGGATCATGATGGATCCACAGTGAAGACATAGGTCAAATGGTGACCCATGCGGATGTCGTCGGGCTTTCTATTTTATATTCTGGCGGTAGCTTCCTGTTAGTAGTAAGTGCTTGGATGCTCTTACTGACTCTTTTTGTCGTATTAGAATTAACACGTGGAATGAGCCGGGGTACATTGCGGGCTGTTTAAGAGGTAAAGAAGAACAGTAGCGTAACAAATGTAAGTGTTATAAGGAAAGTAATTAGGTGAATTTTAATAATACCTCGTTGGATTATGCTATTATATTTAGCTATGGATATACTTGACTTTGATAGTGCTTCGGGTCCAACCAGTTTTAATCAGATTTGGTCAACCAGTTGGTGGGAGATAAATTGTCCTAGTGTGAGGACGAGCTTAGGGGTTAGGCGATGGATAATTAGTGGGAAGAAGCCTAGAAGAGTAGAGAAATGGGGGGGAAGAGAGGGTAATACTTTCGGCTGGTTATGACGAGCTCGGGCTAGTTCAAGCCCCAGGATGAGTCCTAATCCAGACACTGTTAATGCTGCGAGTTTAGTTATAGGGGTTATAGTTATAGTAGGGGTAATATTAGGGGGCACGAGGATGGTGACAAGGTAGCCAAATGCGATACTCCCAAAGGCTAGTCGTGTGAGTGCTGAGTACAGGTTAATGTGAGTCTCGTTAAGAGGGGATCAGGCGCTGAAGCGGGGATTTCCTATTACCACATAGTATACGATTCGCATGGAGTAGACTGCCGTGAAAGAGGTAGCAATTAGGGTCAGAACGAGGGCTCAGGCATTAACGTTCGAAGTATTTAATGCTTCAATAATGGCATCTTTAGAAAAGAAGCCGGAGAGGAAAGGAGTACCGGTTAAGGCTAAGTTTCCCAGAATAAAGCAGGAGGAAACAAAGGGGGTGAGAGATATTATACCCCCCATTTTACGGATATCTTGCTCATCATTAAGGCAATGGATGAAGGCCCCGGAGCACATAAATAGTATGGCTTTGAAGAAGGCGTGGGTGCAAATGTGTATAAAAGCTAGTTGTGGTTGTCCGAGTCCGATTGTGACTATTATTAGTCCTAGTTGGCTGGATGTCGAGAAGGCAATAATTTTTTTAATGTCGTTTTGGGTGAGGGCACATACGGCCGTAAACAGGGTGGTTAGGGCCCCTAGTCACAGGCAGACAGTCAGGGCGATGCTGCTCTGGGCAATAAGGGGGTATATTCGAACCAATAAGAAAATCCCTGCTACGACTATAGTACTTGAGTGGAGTAGGGCAGAAACTGGGGTAGGGCCCTCTATTGCAGCGGGAAGTCAGGGGTGAAGACCAAATTGTGCTGACTTGCCTGCAGCAGCAATGATTATTCCAATAGCAGGTACAGTGGTATTACAGTCTCCTAGGCTAGAGAAAATATTGTTTAGTTCTCAGGAGTTAACGTTTGTCACCGTTCAAGCCATTATAAGGAAGAAGCCAATGTCTCCTGCCCGGTTGTAAATAATCGCCTGTAGGGCGGCTGTATTAGCGTCGGGGCGAGCATGTCATCAGCTGATAAGAAGGAAAGACATGATACCAACTCCTTCTCAGCCGATAAATAGCTGAAACAAGTTATTGGCGGTAACAAGGGTAATTATAGAAATAAGGAAAATTAATAAGTACTTAAAGAATTGGTCCAGGGCGGGCTCATCTTTCATATATCACAGAGCAAATTGTATGATGCATCATGATACGTACAGGGCGACAGGTACGAAGACGGCTGAGTATAAGTCAAGTTTGAAGCTGGTACCAATTGAAAATGTAGATAGAGAATACCACTCTCATGAGTTTACGACACACTCCGCGTCTGCTCCTAAAAATGAAATTAAAGGACCAAGGCTAAAGCAAAAGGCTAATTTAACTGTATTTGCGACAAAGTTAGCTTTAAAAAACTTGTCTTGATCATGGAGGGCTGGATATCCTACCACACCGAATATTAAGATAAGTAATAGGCCTACGAATGACGAGGCTATTATCTGGGTTACGATCTCGTAGATTTGCTCACGCATAACTATTACATGGAATTGCACCAAGAGTTTTTGGTTCCTAAGACCAACGGATRWACTGTTATCCTTTAATAGTTTTCAAGTGAACCTGGGGATTAAACTCAGGGGGCAAGAATTAGCAGTTCTTGTTGTCATCAGACTTCTCTTGGTGGAAAAAAGGAATTTAACCTTTATCTTCAGAATCACAATCTAATGTTTTGAATTACACTATTTCTACAACTGCATCAGCATGAGATAATTTCCGGCTTGCTGACCAAAAGAACAAGAGGTAGGAAGTGTAGGAAGATTAGAAGATGCTCCTTTACGTATGTTGGGGCGAGGGAAATAATGTGGGAAGAGAGGGGCCCTCGTTGGCTAGATATGAATATGTGAATTGAATAACTCGCCGTAATAAGGGTGCCGAGACCCGTAAAAATAAGTGTTCATCAGGATCAGTTATATATAGATACAATAATGGCTAGTTCACCCATGAGGTTTGGGAGCGGGGGTATGGCAAGGTTTGCAAGGGTGAGTAGGAATCATCACGCTGCTATTAGGGGAAAAATCATTTGGAGTCCTCGAGCTAGGAATATGATTCGGCTGTGTGTCCGTTCATAGTTAGTATTAGCTAAACAGAAGAGTGCGGAGGAAGTTAAACCATGTGCAATTATTAAAATTAGGGCTCCTGAATAGCCTCAGGAAGTTTGTGTTAGAATTCCCCCCACGACAAGGCCTATATGGCCTACAGAGGAATAGGCGATTAGGGATTTAAGGTCCATCTGTTGGAGACAAATTAAGCCGGTTATTACAATTCCTCATAGTGCAAGGGCAATAAATGGGTAGCTTAGGTCTTTAGTTAGTGGATCAATTAGTGAAGAAATACGTATTATGCCATATCCCCCTAGTTTAAGTAGGACTGCGGCAAGGATCATAGAACCTGCCACAGGGGCTTCGACGTGGGCTTTGGGAAGTCACAAGTGTACTCCATATAGGGGCATTTTTACTAAAAAAGCCATTAGGCATGCTAATCAGAGGAGGTTGTGATGGGGTATTAATACAGCGTAGTATTGTGCTGTGGCCATAGATAAAGAGCCGGTTTTAGTTTGAATTATTAGTAGGGCCACTAGTAGAGGTAGTGAGCTAAAGAGGGTGTAAAATAAAAAGTAAGTTCCCGCACTAAGTCGCTCCATCTGGTTTCCTCAGCGGGTGATGATAATCAGGGTGGGGATTAATGTAGCTTCAAATATAATGTAGAATATGACGAGTTCCGTTGAGCTGAAGGCTAGGATTAGAAAAAATTGTAGCAGGACTAATAGTATAATATAAAGGCGCTGTCGGTTAATAGGCTCTGCCTTCAGGTGGTTTTGGCTTGCAAGAATCATCAATGGGAGGAGCCAGCAGGTTAGAATTAGTAGGGGGGTTGATAAGACATCAGTTGCTATATACTGCCCAAGGGACGTTCAGCCTGTCTCTGCAATATTCTTAAGTCAGGTGAGGCTAAGGGTTGCAATGATAAAACTGTGAGATAATGTTAGGGTTCACAGCCAGGAGGGGCTGGTTATTCATGCAAGGGGGATAAGTATGAACGTGGCGAGCAATATTTTTAGCATTGTAGAAGATTGAGGGACTTAAGATTATCAGAGCCATGTGTTCGTGTCGTTGCGACAAGTAAAGCGAGTCCTGCCCCTGCTTCACAGGCTGAGAAGGCCAGCAGTAGTATAGGGGTAGCTGAGAAGGATGTTATATTAACTTGGAGCGCYCAGATTGCTAGTAATATAAATAGGGAGAGTATTATTCCTTCAAGACATAAGAGGGCTGACAGTAGATGGTGGCGGTGAAAGGTCAGTCCTGAGAGTCCTAGGACGAATATTGCTGAGAGAGTAAATTGGGTYGGGGACACTAAGCAATTGCGGAGTCGAACCACAAGTTATTGAGCCGAAATCAAGCGTTTTCTTTAAACTAATTGCTTATTTAGCTCACTCTAGGCCCCCTTGAATTCATTCATAGGCCAGGCCTGCTGTGAGGAGGATTAGGATAACGGAGGTCCAAATAAATGTGTAGGTTGGTGAGAGAAGTTGGTCCGCTCACGGTAGTGGAAAGAGGAGGGCAATCTCTAAGTCAAATAAAAGAAATAGAATTGCGACCAGGAAAAAGTGAAGGGAGAATGGGAGTCGTGCAGAGCCGATTGGGTCAAATCCACATTCATATGGTGAGAGTTTTTCATAGTCTGGTGATATTTCAGGCAGTCAAAACGCTACAAATATAAGGATAATTGATAGTACTAAGGAGATGCTGGCCATGGTTATCAGGAGATTAATTATCCTTCCTTGGAATTTAACCAAGACTAAATGATTGGAAGTCACTTGTGCTAATTTAATACTAGAAAGATTAGGATCCTCATCAGTAAATTGAGACATATAAGAACAATCAGACTACGTCAACAAAGTGTCAATATCAGGCAGCGGCTTCGAATCCGAAGTGGTGAGTTGATGTAAAGTGGTACTGGATCTGGCGTACAAGGCAGACCGCAAGGAAGGATGATCCAATAATAACATGTAACCCGTGGAAGCCTGTTGCAACAAAGAACGTAGAGCCATAGACGCCGTCTGCAATAGTAAACGGTGCCTCATAATATTCTACGGCCTGCAGGAAAGTAAAATAGCCCCCTAAGATGATTGTCAGGAAGAGCGAGTGAACTGCTTGTTTACGTTCGCCTTCTATAATACTATGGTGAGCTCAGGTTACCGTCACTCCGGATGCAAGAAGAACGGCCGTATTAAGGAGGGGTACTTCAAATGGATTAAGGGGTGTAATCCCAGCGGGGGGTCACATAGCGCCGAGTTCGGGGGTCGGAGCCAGGCTTGCGTGGTAGAAAGCCCAGAAAAATCCCATAAAGAAGAGAACTTCTGAGATAATGAATAGGATTATTCCGTAGCGGAGTCCCTTTTGTACGGGGGTGGTGTGATGGCCTTGAAATGTCCCTTCGCGGATTACATCTCGTCATCATTGACCAATTGTTAGAATAAGAAGAATAAGTCCTAGTGTTAAGAGAATAATTGAGTGGAAGTGGAACCATATTGCTATTCCAGAAGTTAATAGTAGAGCAGCAATAGCCCCTGTAAGAGGCCATGGGCTGGGGTCGACTATATGGTAGGGGTGTGTTTGATGGGCCATTAAGTATTTTCTTGTAGATACAGGCTTAGCAGTAAAACAAACACGTATGCTTGAATTATTGCTACGGCGATCTCTAACGTGGTTAGTATAACAAGTAGTGATGCGGTTAACAGAGAAAGGACGGTGTGGGTAGTGAATAGAGTAAACACTGCCGTGGAGATTAGTTGAATCAATAGGTGTCCTGCTGTTAAATTGGCTGTTAGTCGAACTCCTAGCGCGATGGGTCGAATAATCAGGCTAATTGTTTCAATAACAACCAATACGGGTATTAGTAAAGAGGGGGTACTCTCGGGTAGTAGGTGGGCAAATGCATGCGTGGGCTGTGTTCGCAGTCCAATAATTACAGTAGCTAATCAAGCAGGTACCGCGAATGCTATATTAAATGAAAGTTGAGTAGTGGGTGTGAATGTGTATGGGAGGAGTCCTAACAGGTTAATCCCAAGAAGGAATACTATTAGGGAGATAATTAGTAACGCCCATGTGTGACTTTTAGCACTTAGGGGCGCAAATAGTTGATATGTTGCATTATTAATAAATTGGGTTTGCAAGGCGGTAGTGCGTCCGGTTATTCACTGAGGGGTGGGTTTAAAGAAGGCAACTCGAGGTATTACAGTTGCTATAGTAATAAGCGGCACTCCTATATAAATCGGGGTTATAAATTGATCAAAAAAACTTACGGCCACGGTCAGCTTCAAGGGTTCAGCGGATTTAATAATCGATCCGTGGTTGGGGCGTTAGATGGTTTAAACATTAACACCAAGGGGGGGATGGTCAGAAGGAAAATAATTCACGACGAAAGTCAAATGAGCATCCAAGGGGAAGGATTAAGCTGAGGCATTCAATCACTAAGGGTGGTCGGTAATCACCAATCTTTAGCTTAAAAGGCTAATGCTTTGTCCCAGGTTAGCTTCTTAGTGATTCGTCTTCGATTATTAGTGTAGTTCAATCCTTAAAGTGACTTAGCGGAATTGACTCAACGACAATTGGCATAAAACTGTGGTTTGCTCCACAAATTTCAGAGCATTGGCCATAGAATACCCCCGTTCGGTTGGCGTATAGAGTAGTTTGATTCAATCGGCCTGGTACAGCGTCCATTTTAATTCCTAAGCTAGGCACTGCTCAAGAATGAAGGACATCTTCGGCAGTTACTAGTACTCGGACGGGAGAACTGCTTGGCACAATTATTCGATGATCTACTTCTAAAAGACGTAGTTGACCAGGCAGGAGGTCTTGAGTGGGGATTATGTATGAGTCAAAAGATAGTTCTTTGTAGTCTGTGTACTCATAACTTCAGTATCATTGGTGGCCGATAGCCTTAACTGTCATATGGGGGTCATTGATTTCATCCATAAGATATAAGATTCGTAATGAAGGGAGAGCGATGGCGGCAAGGACCACTGCTGGTAAAATTGTTCAAATAATCTCAATTAGTTGTGAGTCTAGAATTAATTTATCTGTTAAAGTAGTAGAGACTATCGTGAAGATAATATATAGGACAAGAACGCTAATAAGAAGGACTACTATTAGTGCGTGGTCATGGAAATGTAGGAGTTCTTCTATTAAGGGAGATGCTGCATCTTGGAAGCCTAGTTGTGAGGGGTGGGCCATGTAAAGACACGCAAGAGTCTCACTTGCAACATTGTCTCGACAAGGCAATGTAATAATTTTACTAGAGTCTTATAAGGAAGTGACAGAGTGGTTACGTAAGCGGCTTGAAACCGCTGCACGGGGGTTCGATTCCTCCCTTTCTCGTTAGTTAGGGAATGTTCGCACGAAAGGCGGCTCCTCAAAGGTATGGTAAGGAGGGGGGCAGCCGTGTAGTCATTCAATGTTTGTGGAGGTTAACTCTGCGGTTAAGACTTCTCGTTTTGCAGCAAATGCTTCCCAAATAATATAAAGGAATATAATTACGGCCACAAGGGAAATTATTGACCCAATAGATGAGACTGTATTTCATAATGCATAGGCATCAGGGTAGTCGGAGTATCGGCGGGGCATTCCCGCTAGGCCTAGGAAGTGTTGGGGGAAGAATGTAAGGTTAACTCCTAAAAATATAACCCCAAAATGAATTTTAGTTCATACTTGGTGAAGGGTATATCCTGTTATGAGTGGGAACCAATGAATAAAGCCCGCTATGATTGCGAACACGGCTCCTATTGAGAGGACATAGTGGAAGTGAGCGACTACATAGTAGGTGTCGTGTAGAACAATATCAAGCGAAGAGTTAGATAAGACAATACCCGTCAGTCCTCCCACCGTGAATAGGAAAATGAACCCTAGGGCTCATAGTAAGGGGGTCTCTCATTTGATGTTGCCCCCATGAAGGGTTGCTAATCAACTAAATACTTTTACGCCTGTCGGAATAGCAATGATCATAGTTGCAGAGGTAAAGTAGGCGCGGGTATCAACATCCATCCCTACAGTAAACATGTGATGAGCTCAAACAATAAATCCCAGTAGACCAATTGCTATCATAGCTCAGACTATTCCTATGTAGCCAAAAGGTTCTTTTTTCCCGGCGTAATATGCAACTACATGTGAGATTATTCCGAATCCTGGGAGAATAAGGATGTATACCTCGGGGTGACCAAAGAACCAGAATAAGTGTTGGTAAAGGATGGGGTCACCCCCTCCAGCAGGGTCAAAAAATGTGGTATTAAGGTTTCGATCAGTTAAGAGTATAGTAATGCCAGCTGCTAAGACGGGAAGTGAGAGAAGTAGGAGAACTGCTGTAATTAGTACAGCTCAGACGAAAAGCGGGATCTGGTATATTGTTACGCCCTCTGGTTTTATATTCAGGATTGTAGTAATGAAATTGATAGCCCCTAGAATAGAAGAAATACCGGCTAAGTGTAGTGAAAAGATTGTTAGATCAACGGAGGCCCCAGCGTGAGCAAGGTTACCAGCGAGGGGCGGGTAAACAGTTCATCCTGTTCCGGCCCCTGCTTCTACGGCAGAGGAGGCGAGTAGTAATAGGAAGGAGGGGGGTAGTAATCAAAAGCTTATGTTATTTATTCGAGGGAAGGCCATATCAGGCGCTCCAATTATAAGGGGGATTAGTCAATTCCCAAAGCCTCCAATTATGATGGGTATAACTATGAAGAAAATTATAACAAATGCGTGGGCAGTAACAATAACATTGTAGATCTGATCGTCGCCAAGTAGGCTGCCGGGCTGGCTAAGTTCCGTTCGAATGAGCAGGCTTAGGGCAGTCCCGACCATACCAGCTCATGCACCAAATACTATATATAAGGTACCAATGTCTTTATGGTTAGTGGAGAAGAATCAGCGTGTAATTATCACAGGTAGGGTGGCTGAAAGTTTAAGCGGTGGATTGTAGTCCCATAAACAGAGGTTTGATTCCTCTTCCTACCAAGCTCTGAGGTGTTAGCATACTAGATTGCAAATCTGAAGGTGCAGGATGATTACCTGCCGGGGCTTCCCCCCCCCTCCCCCCCAATAACGGGGGGGGGGAAGTAGATAGATGCTCGTAGGTTTGGGCGGTTAGCTGTTAACTAACATTTGGCAGGATCGAAGCCTGCCTATCTAGAATAAGGCCTTAGCTTAATTAAAGTATCTGCTTTGCATGCAGAAGATGTGGATTAATATTCTGCAGGCCTTAAACAGAGACTAAGGGGATCTCACCCTTTCTTAGGGCTTTGAAGGCCCTTGGTCTTATACTATCCTAAGTCACTTTTACATYAGCAGTGTRATAGCTGATGGCGTAAGGGGTAGAAGTCCCACTGAAAATATAATCGATACTGCTAGGGGGAGGCTTGTTAGGCTTTTAGTTAATCGTCATGTGGTAGTAGTCAGATGATTGTTTGGGTATATTGTGATAGAGGCGGCGTATGATAGACGTAGGTAGAAGTATAGGCTTAGGAGAGCGCCTAGTGCAATGACTGTCGAGAGGGCGAATAGTCCTTGCTTAGATAATTCTTCAAGGATTAATCATTTAGGTATAAAACCTGTTAAAGGGGGGAGGCCGCCTAGTGACAACAGTACAAGAGGGGTAAGCGCAGAGATGACAGGTAATTTTGTGGATAGCATAGGGAGTTTATTAATGGTGAGAGTATTATTTTGGTTTATAATTATAAAGATCGAAAAGGTTATTATAATATAGATCACAAGTGTTAAAACTGTTAGGTTAGGGTAAAATCGAAGAATAATTATTATTCAGCCCAGATGAGTAATTGACGAGTAAGCTAAGATTTTCCGAGTTTGGGTTTGATTTAGTCCAGCTCAACCTCCCATGAGAATAGATAAAGTGCCYATAATAATCAATACGGGGGTGTTTGCGTGGTGAAGTTGCAGGACAATAGARAATGGAGCCAGTTTTTGTCATGTTGATAAGAGAAGGGCTGTCTTAATATCTAATCCTTGAAGGACCTCAGGTATTCAGGTATGTGTTGGAGCAAGGCCCATTTTTAATCCCAGTGCAAGAAGAATAATTGTAGCGGGAAATTGCTGTGAAATTTGGGTAATCTCCCACTGTCCTGTAAGTCAAGCATTGGTTGTCGCTGTGAACAGGATTGTGGCTGCYGCGGGTGCCTGAATTAGGAAATATTTTGTAGCTGCTTCTGTTGCTCGAGGGTGGTGGYTTCGTGCYATGATGGGRATGATAGCTATAGTATTAATTTCTAGCCCYATTCATGCAACTAATCAGTTGGAGCTAGTAAATGTGATAAGAGTTCCTGTGAGAAGTGCTAAGACGAAGATTAGTAATGTAAAAGGATTCATATGTTAGAGGTAGGATTTTAGCCTACATGGTTGGGGTATGGGCCCAAGAGCTTAATTTTTAGCTTACCCTATCATTGTTTGTTGTGAGGAGTCGGAGGGGTTTTAACCCACATGTCCCACTCTATCAAAGTGGTTCTTTAATTCAGACACAGCTCCAATTATAGTGTAGAATTTTACAATTTTATTACAACTGAATACCTAGTAGAAAATTCTTAGTTCTGTGATTTCTACTGTATGTAATTTTAAAACTTTCATGTTATAACAAGCAGATAGATTTAATGTTCATGATAGGTAATGTTTCATCACAATTAAGCTGTTAGGGAGGGAGGATTTGAACCTCAACCTAAGAGATCAAAACTCTTCGTGCTCCCTGTACACCACTCTCTAGGAGAAGGGTTATTTAATTATTCGCGTGTGTTAAACTAAGTAAATTTTAAGCCCTTGTAGGTCTGTTATAGCATTGTGAGTGATAATTTTTTTAAAGTAGTTTCCGGGGAAAATTTTCAGGAGCATCGATTYCACGTTTGTCGAAAATATCAAAGTTCCTCGTGTAAGAGAGGGGGGACAGATAAATATATACTATGTACTATAATACATAATATGTTATACTACATATTTGTAATAAAGTCATTCATTAAGTTTCTTAAAGACCATCTACGTTTGGACGCTCTTAAATCTACCTTGTTGCTCACAGCCCTGGTCAGGTGAAAGGAAAAAGAAAAAAGGCCCCCTTACCCCCTGGAGAGAATGCTTGCATGCCAAGTAAGGCGATTACGTTATTAACAGCATGCAAGGTATACCATACGATAGTAGATGACCGAGTAAAGTGATATATGACCTTGAAAGGATCCCCGCATACTGGCCAGATCCAGTGAAAGAATGCCATTCTTCGAGAACGACACTTGAAAGTTGATGAAGATTTTATAACCTGTCCAAGATGCGTGGTTATTAATCTGGTATGTTTAAAAATAAGTTTATGTCTAATTACACATAGATGGTGTAATAATACATTAAGTGTGTTAAATACATAGTGTAATTAATACATTAATGTAATATTACATATAATGTATTAATTACACTATGAAGTAATCACATGTCGAAATTTGACTAGTGCAGGGGAGGGATTGCAGCAGCTATCACTAGTAATGATAGATTTCAAATTACGAAAGCGAGTGCTAGGGGGAGGAAACTCTTTCAAGTTAGGTGTATGAGCTGGTCATACCGGAACCGTGGGAACGAGGCGCGGATCCAAAGGAAAACCACAGACAGAAGTGTGGCTTTAATCATTAGTGTAATTGATGTCATTTCGGGTAGTAGGGGTGAATATATACTACCTAAAAATAGGATGACCGAGAGGGTGTTCATGAACAGGATATTTGCATATTCGGCCAGGAAAAACATTGCGAAGGGGCCCGCAGCATACTCTACATTGAAGCCTGAGACTAATTCAGATTCCCCCTCTGCAAGATCAAAGGGTGCTCGGTTGGTTTCTGCGAGGGTTGATACAAGTCATATCATGGCAAGAGGTCATGTGCTTAGTAACAGTCAGGTGTCTTCTTGGACAACATGAAAGGTTCGTAACGAAAAGCCCCCGGCCAGCATAATAATGCTGAGTAAGATTAGTCCTAGGCTGACCTCATAAGAGATAGTCTGTGCGATTGCTCGGAGGGCCCCGATTAATGCGTATTTGGAGTTTGATGCCCACCCTGCGCCCATAATTGAGTAGACGGCGAGGCTAGAGAGTGCTAAAATGAACAGGATGCTTAAGTTTAGGTCCGTGAATGAGAAGGGGAGTGGTAGCGGGGCTCATATTAGTAAGGCTAGAGTGAGTGCCATTATGGGGGTGAGGGTGAACAGTAGGGGGGAGGCGGTTAATGGACGAATGGGTTCCTTAATAAATAGTTTTACTCCATCTGCAATAGGTTGAAGGAGTCCAAAAGGTCCCACTACATTTGGGCCTTTTCGTAGTTGTATATATCCCAACACTTTACGTTCAATGAGGGTATGAAAGGCGACTGCTAGGAGAACGGGCACAATAAGTATCAGAGGGTTAATGATATGTGTAGCGATAATTTTCATAGTTAAGAAGAGGATTTGAACCTCTGTGTAAAGGGTTTAGGTCTTTTGCGATGTCCCGGCTCTGCCATCTTAACTTCTATTTTCTATAGTTTTAGGGTGTGCTTTTTGTCTATTTGAGTTGTTTTCATTAAGCTAAAGTAAGGTTTACATTTGGTATTAACCTCTTCTCTCCGGTCCTTTCGTACTAGAAGAGATCAATCTATAGATAGAAACTGACCTGGATTACTCCGGTCTGAACTCAGATCACGTAGGACTTTATTCGTTGAACAAACGAACCCTTAACAGCGGCTGCACCGTTAGGATGTCCTGATCCAACATCGAGGTCGTAAACCCCCTTGGCGATAGGGGCTCTGAAAGGGGATTGCGCTGTTATCCCTAGGGTAACTTGGTCCGTTGATCACGTAAATGGATCAATGAAAGTCAAAATTTTTGTTGCTTTGAATGGTGGTTCTGATATGTAAGAATTTATATTCCCAATCTTCTCGGAGGTTTTATATTCTCCGTAGTCGCCCCAACTGAAGATTCTTAATAGAGGTCTATTAGCTTTAAATAGTATATCTAAAATTACTTGGCGTAGTCTATAATGTAATCTTAAGCTCCATAGGGTCTTCTCGTCTTATATATTTATCCCTGCTTTTGCACAGAGAGATCAATTTCATTGATTAGAAAAAGGAGACAGCTAAGCCCTCGTTACACCATTCATACGGGTCCCCATTTAAGAGACAATTGATTACGCTACCTTAGCACGGTCATAATACCGCGGCCGTTGAATTAATATCACTGGGCAGGTACGACCTCTCATTTTTGTGTTTCAAGAGGCGGTGTTTTTGGTAAACAGTCGAAGCTTATGTTTGCCGAGTTCCTTCTTTTTCTTTTAATCTTTCCTTATTTACACTCCAGTGTGGGGTTAACGATGAGTGTAGAAGAGTTTTCTAGTCTTCAGGTTTCACTTTCTAATCCCTCTTTTATTGGGGTCGTTATTTCTCGGGGGTTAGTCCATTTCGAGTTACACTTGTGTCGGGAGAGGGTCAACTCTCTTATTACTAATTTTAGCATAATTACTCTTATAGGGGTATAAGACATTCTGATAATATTTAGAGGGTTAAGAATAGTTTTTCGTTATCAGGGGTGTTATTATTGTATGAGCTACAACGCTTTCTATGGTGGTGGCTGCTTTCAGGCCTACTTAGATAATAATACCTTGAAGATTATGATCCTTACCCAGCTTGTTAAAGTTGTCGCTTGTTCAAAGGAGCTGTCCCCCCTTTGACTAACTCTCTAAATTTCTTTTAGGCCGAGGCTTGATCGACTTAAGGGTTACTTGTCAAAAGAATTTTAGAGGCTGAACTTATATTCAGTTCTCAGAAAACCAGCTATTACTATGTTCGGTTGGCTTGTCACCACTACTCGAGGCTCTTCCCACTCTTTTGCAACAGAGACGGGTTGGCACTATATAGACATGCTGTCCTGGAGTAGCTCACATTAGTTTCGGGGTTGTAGACTAAGATACCTCTCGCCTAAATTTTACTTACTAAATCATGATGCAAAAGGTACGAGGTTAAATCTCTGCTTTATTATTCTTCACTGGGCTGTTTCATATCTATTTCAACGTTCCCTTGCGGTACTTGTTCTATTGTTCCGTGATATCCTTTTCGGTCGCCCCTACTCAGGCTAAAAAATGTTTTAGGTTAGATCTTTAAGGTCTTTTGGGTTTATTATTGGTAGGTTAGTTTGTGGTGGTTGGACTAGTTAGTCAGTATCAAGGCAATCCGATTTGCGCGGATAACTTCTCAGTGTAAGGGAGATGCTTTATCTAATTTAGCTATGCTTTGTAACCCAAGTACACCTTCCGGTACACTTACCATGTTACGACTTCCCCCCCCTTGTTAGCAGTGGGAAATAAGCTATAAAAATATGGCTGTTCGGAGAGAGTGACGGGCGGTGTGTGCGCGCTTAAGAGCCATATTCAGTGGAACACTCTATTTTCCACTTACTACTAAATCCACCTTTACAGCGTGTGTTTCAACACACTCTCCGTGTAAACTATCATTAGTTAATGTAGCCCATTTCTTCCCCTTTCATATACTATACCTCGACCTGACGTTTTGGGCTTTACCAATTTCGCTTACTACTCTTCCTTCACAGGGTGAGCTTGCGACGGCGGTATATAGGCAGAATTTGCAAGAAAGGGTGAGGTTGAACGGGGGTTATCGGTTATAGAACAGGCTCCTCTAGAGGGATATTAAGCACCGCCAGGTCCTTTGGGTTTCAAACTAGTGTTCGTAGTTCCCGGGCGGATATTTATGTAAAAAAATATCATTGTTTAAGGCTAGGCATAGTGGGGTATCTAATCCCAGTTTGGGTCCTAGTTTTCGTGGAATCAGGGTAATAAAGTCACTTTCGTAGTTGAATTTAACATTCTCAGACACTTTAAACAGCTAGGAGGTCATTCATCTTTACTTTGAGGTGTACCTTAACCACGCTTTACGCCGCAATTTATCAACTTGGGCCTTTCGTATAACCGCGGTTGCTGGCACGAATTTTACCGGCCCTATTAGTCATTATTAAGTCAAGTTTTCGCTCATTGCTTAATGTTTATCACTGCTGATTACCCTTGAGGGTGTGGCCTTAGCAAGGTGTTGTGGGCTACTAATAAAAGTGTGCCTGATACCGGCTCCTTCTTCCCGTAAAGCGAAGCGTGGGCATTCTCACTGGGGGGCAGATACTTGCATGTGTAAATATAACTATAGCAGATAAGAAAGTCAGGACCAAGCCTTTGTGTTAACGAGACTTTTAAGGGTCCAACTTAACATCTTCAGTGTTATGCTTTTATTTAAGCTACATTAGC